AATTTCATATAGAAATTTATATAGAATCCTTGAAAAAGACTTTCCTTCATAAGAAAGAAAAGACTTACTCTCTTTGGGATCTGATGCTACACCGCTGCTCCCTAGTGGATCAACTCTATTACATAAGTTGATTCCTAACTTTTTTCATATCATGACAACGATATAATATAAGTAAGCAGTTCTTATTGTATCGGACCAAAACCGCACTAATTGATCTTTACGGTGCTTCCTCTATCAATTAGATTCTTTATCCATAGAATAAAGTATCTAGGCATATCCAGTTCTTCATATTTTGACTTTGATATGAAGTTGTTTTCTTTGCTACAGCTGATAAAAATCGTTAGTTTGGACGATGTATATGTAGAAAGCCTTTATAGTATTTAATGCTTTTTTTTTCCTTTCTTTTCTATAGTAGAGAGAGTCGCACGTAATGACAGATCACGGCCATATTATTAAAAGCTTGGGGTAAGAATGGGTTTCGTTCTAGTGCTCGAAAATAATATTCCAAAGCTTTGGTATGTTCTCCATTACTTGTGTGGATAAGTCCTATATTATAGAGTATATAACTTCGATCATAGGGATCTATTTCTAGTCGCATAGCTTCATAATAATTCTGTAAAGCTTCCGCATAATTTCCTTCGGATTGAGCCGACATCCGTTACGGTCGTCATTCGATTCCACGAATCTCCGTTCCAGAACCGTACGTGAAATTTTCATCTCATACGGCTCCTCCTTGATGTACATAATAAGAATAATAATTTATTCAGACTCAAAATATTCTCTCATTATAAACTGAGCGGGGCTAGTGTTTTTACAAGAAATCTCTAACCAACCTTTCTGCAAAAGATTTTTTCTTACCATCAAACGTGTTAGCATTAGATAGAAATGGTAACTCCAACAATTTATTTGTCCTCAACACTCCCTAATTTACAGGAATTGGTCACTTCAACAATCTTCGATGGTTATACGGGTATCCAAAGTACCAACGAGATGGATATTTGTTGTCCCAGCCATTCTTTTAGTCCCAACCCGGATAAGGAGGAAGGGGTTAATCTTTAATAAATAACAAAGTTTTGGTGTTGTTGATTTTTAGGTGTAGTGCTTTTTCCCATATGCCCCCTATTGGTACTAGTAAAGTAAGATTAACCTATAATTGTAATATAGAACCTATAGGTGTAACCTTTCGCTCAATACTCCAATCAACAATTGAAGCATCTGAAGTGGCATTACTCGAGGATACACGACAGAAGGAATTGCTCTATTTATAAACTTCACCTTCAACAAGTGTAGATTTCTTTCAGTAATCTTTTTGTTCTAGCCCAAATCGTGTGTCTTTGGATGATAAAAAAAGAATCAAATCGCACCATCTCTGTAGTAAGTAAATGCCTCTTTTTCTCCTGAAGTTGTCGGAATTATTTGTAATAAGATATTGGCTATAATTGTAAAGGTTTTATCAATAAAATTTCCATTTATCTGCGATCTGGGCATAGATAACAATACATTCTATAATTCTTCATTACCTCTTGTAGGAAAACGCTCCTACAAACAAAGGAATTGGCCAGTACGAAATAACATAAAAACAGACTAATAACATGAAATTTTCTTTATTACCTGAGCTGTGAAGCAAGGACCTTTCTTTTCTATTTTTATAGTTAGGGTTGATTGTTCGTACCTATCAAATAAGCAAATTATGAATAACTCGCGAATCACTCGGGTTTTGAGCCATAATTATTATGTAGGAGAGATGGCCGAGTGGTTCAAGGCGTAGCATTGGAACTGCTATGTAGACTTTTGTTTACCGAGGGTTCGAATCCCTCTCTTTCCGCACTTTACCCAACTCATCACTGTTACTGATCAGAATCAGAATGTATCGAATAAGGTAGAATATTAGTCTAATAGCTAGACGGTATTGGTTCTCTATCTCTAATTCCTTTGATACACAACTATTGGAAAGATAAGGAATAAAATTCTCGCTTCCGATCTATTCCTTCGTCGAAAGTGAAGTAAGATTGTTCGAACCCTTCTTATTTGAGTGAGGTTTAAGTTTGACGAGAATAATATTCTACGACTAGCAATTCATTTATTTTCAAACCTACCCCCTTACTATCTATTATTTGATTGACTAGTCCTTTATATTGGAATACGTGAAGAGTCAAATGTTTTGGCAATTCCTCGTGCGGAGTTGAATCAATAGAATTTTGAATCAGAGTTCTGGATTTCTTATCATCCTTCGCTGTAATAATATCGCTGGGTTTGCAACGATAACTCGGTATATCTACTATCCGTCCATTAACTAAAATATGCCTGTGATTAACTAATTGGCGGGCTCCAGGAATAGTCGAAGCCATGCTCAATCTAAAAAGGATATTATCCAAACGCATTTCAAGTAATTGTAGTAAAACCTGACCTGTTGAACCTTTCGCTTTTCCGGCAATACGGACATATTTAAGCAATTGTCGTTCTGTAAGACCATAATGAAAACGCAATTTTTGTTTTTCTTCTAGACGAATACGATATTGGGATCTTTTACCAGAACGTGATTGGTTTCTAAGCTCACTTCCAACTCTAGGTCTTTTACTAGTTAGTCCCGGTAAAGCCCCCAGCCGGCGTATTTTTTTGAAACGAGGCCCTCGGTAACGCGACATAAAGACTCCTTATTTGAAATTCCATTTTACAGAATAAGTCTAAATTAAAACTAAACTAAATAATAACTAAGGGAAATATTGTATGACAAAGAATAATGAGATAAATTGTATCAGACTTTGTTATTGTATATATGAAATATATAAATAAAAAAGGATCTTTTCCTTTCTTGATTTGGTCTGTATAGACCAAATATAACTCCTCCTTTTTTCTTCCTAGTTGCAAGTTTCTACGACATAATAGATTGAGGACTCTTGAAAAAATGGGTCTTTTCAAAAGGTTTTGATTTCAAAGAGACATTATCAATCATGTAAAAAATCCGTAAAAGCCGGCTATCGGAATCGAACCGATGACCATCGCATTACAAATGCGATGCTCTAACCTCTGAGCTAAGCGGGCTCACATACGCATAAGAAAATTTGCCATTCAGGATAATTTTCTAAACTACTTGGATCTTATTTTCCCTAGTAAGTATTCAGATTCATTCTTAGCTATTCATAATTCATATTATTATAGCAAAAAGAAAAAAAAAATCGACCGTTCAAGTATTCCACAGTATAGGGTCAAATTATAGTAAACGAAGAATCAATCTGTGGAACATATCCATCTCTATTGAATTGCGGATACAGAAATGATAGAATCATTTCTGATCCGACAAAACAGGTTCCGCAGATAGAGATGAAAGAAGATAGGCAAAAAATAGGAGGAAACCCTTTTCAATATAGGAATCGGCATCGAATTAATTCAAGGCTTCCATTGAAAGAATGAACCGACATTAAGCTAAGATCCTAATTGAAAAAAAAAAAAAAAAAGAGGGGATATGGCGAAATTGGTAGACGCTACGGACTTAATTGTATTGAGCCTTGGTATGGAAACCTACTAAGTGAAAACTTTCAAATTCAGAGAAACCCTGGAATTAAAAATGGGCAATCCTGAGCCAAATCTTCTTTTCCGAAACCAACCCCAAATAGAGGGGTTTAAAAAGCGAGAATAAAAAAGGATAGGTGCAGAGACTCAACGGAAGTTGTTCTAACAAATAGAGTTTACTACATTGCATTGGCAAAGGAATCTTTTCATCGAAACTCCAGAAAGGATGAAGGATAAATCTTAATATACATATGTATACGTACCAAAATAGTATATCAAATGATTAATGACAACTCAAATTTTTATTTCAAAATGAAAGAATTGTTAGGAAGCGATTCCGAATTGAACAAAGAATCGATTATTCATTGATAAAAAAAGTGTCACTCCACAGTTTGATAGATCTTTTAACGAACTGAGATTAATCGGACGAGAATAAAGATAGAGTCCCGTTATACATGTCAATACTGACAACAAGGAAATTGATAGTAAAAGGAAAATCCGTCGACTTTAGAAATCATGAGGGTTCAAGTCCCTCTATCCCCAAATCCCCTAAAAAGTAGCATTTGATTACCTAATTTTTTTTCTCATACTCTCGTTTCTTGGCATAGTATTTTCAAACTTGTTATGTTTCTCATTCAACCTATTTTTTTTTTACTTTTTACAAAGAAATCCTATAAAAATTGGATTCCCTTATCCCAAACTTAGAAAGTCTAGGGACTATCTAAGACTTTAATTTAATAAATACCCTTTCATGTTTTTTTATTGACATAGCCTCAAATCGTATCGTAAAATTAGACTGATACGGAAAGGATGGTCGGGATAGCTCAGCTGGTAGAGCAGAGGACTGAAAATCCTCGTGTCACCAGTTCAAATCTGGTTCCTGGCATATGATTTATTTCTAGAATAGATGCTTTCTTTATATATATGATATGAATAATAATTCATCGGGATCAACAGACATATATTCTATAGCAGGATACTTACGTACCCATCTAGGCGTCTGTAACTATACCCACCGATCTATCTCTATTTTATAGATGAGAAAATAAAAAATTTAAGTAGTTAAAAGAATCTTTTTTTTTCATACCTTCTCTGTTCTCGTTCAAAAAAAAAATATTAATACTTCATACGTATTTGAAAGGTTAGTTGGTTAAAAGACCCAAAGGCCTACTCTATAGAAATTGCGGGATGGGACTAGAAAAAAAGAATTTCAGATACAATACAAATATAATAAATTATAGTCTACTCTTTTTGATTTCTTGGTCGCTTTTTCCGCCTATTATGAATCGATCTAAGTCGTGTGCGCGGTACAAAGTTCATGTTCCTGATGGAGAGCTCTTTTAGTTCATGCTATTCGTTAGGCTTATCCGAACTAAAAAGAATTTTGAACCTATCCATAATAGAAATAGAATAATAATACGAATGACGCTTGAATTACTCTATTTGATTTGATCTAGCACAGAACGTACCAATATTCCTTGAATATCTGG